ATGGTCCAATAGTTGATTTTATAACGACAATTTATACAATAAAGTAGGTAGGTCACTTGAATAATTCCCTATCTATGATTCTGCTTCTGCTATTGACTGGAAAATGATTATTGGAATATAGGAAGAATCTCTTAGAAAGACAGGATTTGGAATGCTTTATTTATGGACAAACTTAAATCATTTTTCATTCAGCCATTGAGTGATAAATCAATACAAGTGCCGGGGATATACGATTTAAATAATGGAAGATACCATATTTCAAAATTGTATCTATAATAACTGGAAAAGTGGAAGAAAGAACAGATATAATTTGATCGTTATGATCAAATCCAAAATCGTTGTAGATAGAGTCAATCATTAGTTCCCAACCGTGGGGCGAATGGAATCCGATACATAAATCAGTTACTAAAAGAATGGAAAAAGCTTTTATTGTATCGTTTAAATTATATAAGAATTCCTGAACCCGAGAGTTAAGAATAACAAGCTCGTCATTACCCAGAATAGAATAAACACTTAGAATAATGAAAGACATTATGTTTATTGAGAAGTTCAAAATCGTATTCATATGGTCTTGGTTATACATCTTGATTAATTGAACCGTTTCTTTGTGGATTCCTATATTAAGCTTTTGTATATGTGTTTCTGAAGATTCATTTATCATTTCGTCCAACAGGAGTAGTCTCTCTAATTCTATGAATTTTTCTAGAATACCATTTTTTTGAATATCATTCAACAGGGTTTCAGATTGTCTCTTATTCCACCAATTAATAGACCATGATTCCATACTTTTTTTAAATGAGAGAGAGCTCCACCAGGTAAAAAATATTAAAAATACTAAAGATATAAGAGATAGAATGCGAATAAAGACTTTATTTTTTTTCATTTTTTCATTTAATGAATTGTTAAGGAATCCACCTCACAACTCTACACGCTCGAATATTTTGATTCTATTACGTACAAAGTATTTGGTTTTTGTTAGGCTTTTAATCTATAAAGAATACAGAAATAGAATCAAAGTCCCTCTCAACAAATGAAGACGAAATAATAAAAAAAAATAAAAATTCTTCATTTCATTTCAATTGGTACACGCAAGAAAGAGGCCAATTCCGCGACTTTTTGTTCAATTTCTCGTGGAGTCAAATTATCATCAATATGAATTAATGGAATAGACCCCTGTCCCCTTATTTCCATATAAAGGAAAAAGACAATACGAGTATAAATACCTTCTTTAACTTCGATTCGTATGGCCTGAATATCCTCCATAAGGAATCGGAGAAAGATACGACGATTTTTTCCGGGAAATCCCCAACGAAAAATACAAACTGTTCCTTCTTTTCTATCGAATCTATCATAACCACTACCTATATTCCACGAAATTATGCACCACAAATAGGAACTAATAAAGAGACCTGCTATCCCATAGAAGGACACCACGATTCCTTGTGGAAAAAAAAGGATTTGTTGATATGGAAATAAAGATCTAAAATTACTATCTAGATAACTACAAATTCCAACCACTAATAATCCTAACGAACCTAAAAAAAGGATAAAGGCCCAGTAGAAATTAATTATTTTTCGGGAGCCTGTTATAAGTTCTATCCATATACGGTCTGATCGCCAATTCATACTAGATTGAGTTGCATTTTATTGGAATTGATAGAATAATCCCAATTTGACTTTCCGATTTTTGTTTTGTTTACGAAGTAACGCTCATCAACTAGCACTTTTATTATATGAACCTTCACAAAAATGGCATCTCATCTTATTCTAGATATTTACATATAACCATATGACCTCACCCCCCATTTAATAACTTCGTATCTAGTTGAGTTGAAAATAGCTAGAATTCGTTAGCGTTCGTTCATTTATGTTCGTGGGAAGTCACATATTCTACCCTATTTCACTAATTTTAACTTATATTATTCGTATTTGTGTTATAATACAAGTTACTTATTAAAACAATGAATGATATTTTGTCCCGGCGAATTTAAACAATCTTGTTTTTTTGTACATGAAGAAATAAAGAAGCCATTGCAAATGCTGGAATTACTAGGCCCACTAAGGGGACAAAAATAGAGGGTAAATTTATAATTGTCATATTATTGTTACATTAATTGTTACGTTGTTAGAAAATAGGGACATCTTATATTATAATTATAAATAATCTTCTAAAAATTCGAATTCGTTCGTATATTCTAATCTTATTTAATATTCTTATACTTTTATACTAAGTATATCGAATAACCGACTAACTGAAGAATTTAATAAATAGCCTTATTCATATAGTTTATGTAGAAATATGTATATGTATGATAATCGATTTTTGTAGTCTTTATTTCTTCTTTTTTTAAAGAAGGGATTTATTCATTTATTAATTACCGAAAGATTCGTTCGAATCCGATCCAACCGGGATTCTTAGTAAAACGAAAAGTTCAGGAAGATAGATATAGAATAGATAATAAGAATAGATAATATCTATAATATAAAGATTCATATTTCT